AAGATACTTCTTAATTGAATTCAATTTGAATGGAGGTGATTTGGATTGATGTAAGTACAGGATTACTTTTATCTATTCTCGAAAGCAAAGGTTAAAACTTTATCTTTATATTATTAAATATTACATTATTCGAATAAAAATTGATTTTAAATGAAAATCAAGCCACGACCCTTACGAACCAACCGTTCTTTTGTATTGACCAAGCAAAAACCTCATTCCTTTAACTGCAAAAAAATCTAAAAGCTATTTTTTTTGAATTTTTAAATGTTTTGCGAATCAAGAGTTTTATACATTGTTTAGTTGAGATAAATTCGAAGAAATTGTTCGAATTGTGTAATCTTCAATTATTGATACAGGTAACCGGCCTAAAGCAATTTGATTATAATTCAATTCATGACGATTATAAGTAGAAAGCTCATATTCTTCGGACATTGATAAACAATTTGTTGGACAATACTCAACACAATTACCACAAAATATACAAATTCCAAAATCAATACTGTAATTAAGTAATCGTTTTTTTCGAATATCAGTTTGAAATTTCCAATCTACAACGGGTAGATCTATAGGGCATACACGAACACATACTTCACAAGCAATGCATTTATCAAATTCAAAGTGGATTCGACCTCGGAAACGTTCTGATGTAATCAATTTTTCGTAGGGGTATTGAATAGTTACAGGTAAACGATTCGCGTGGGACAGGGTAATCATGAAACCTTGACCAATATACCTGGCAGCTCGTATTGTTTGTTGACTAGAGTTCAAGAACCGAGTTAGCATAGGGAACATATCTGAATATCTATAAATAAGTTTACTGGTTTCTTTCTCTTGTTTGAGACAAGTTATGAAGAATAGAATATTCTATTCCTTTACAGTGAAAGAAGCTGGAACGAAGTTGTTAATAATAGATTACCTAAAGAAATAGGTAAAAGAAATTTCCATCCAAGATTTAATAGTTGGTCCATTCTTAGTCTTGGTAACGTCCATCTTGTTGCAATAGAAATAAACAAGAACAAATAAGTTTTAGCCAGTGTAATAAAGATACCTATTATTGTTACAAAAACTTTCCCTCTTTTATTTATGTCAAAAATTTCAGGACTAAATAGGTTTGGAATAGAAAGATTCCAACCCCCCAAGTAAAGAACTGTTACAAATAACGAAGAAACTAGTAGATTTAGATACGAAGCAACATAAAATAAGCCAAATTTTATACCTGAATATTCGGTTTGATAACCAGCTACTAATTCTTCTTCTGCTTCTGGTAAATCAAAAGGTAATCTCTCACACTCGGCTAGAGAAGAAATTAGAAAAATGATAAACCCTATAGGTTGACGCCACAAATTCCATCCCCAAAAACCATATTTTGATTGTGTTTCAACTATATCAACTGTACTTAAACTGTTAGATAATCATAGTCGACAATAACATCACTGTTCTCGTCACTATTACAGAACCGTACATGAGATTTTCACCTCATACGGCTCCTCATAGGTCACAAATCAATATAAGAACCTTTCAACTTTATTTATCTTGATGTATTTGTTGATGTGTTTGTAAGATCGATAGAGAATCAAATTCTTATCCTAAGGCCTATAATTAGACTAATGGAATTCTGTCTGCTAGATTTATAATAAAATAATAAAAAATAATAAAAAAGTGCTTCGGAATTGATCTCATATTTTAAAAATTTTCATTTTTCTTTGTTAATTAAAAACTTTACCCTTGAATGAAAAAAATAATTTTTAGAGGAATATCACATAGATATTTCAACCTATCTTTTTCTCATTTTCGATTACGAAAAAGCATTTAGACATTGCATTACATAACAAGAATTTTATTTCGTTCCTATTCTCCTTTCTCAGAAAAAGAGGCATTATTCGTATTATCAAAAGTAAAAGATTTCTTCGTTTTGATAGTTATTTACTTAATCAGTGGACAGGAACATACTCTGGATCGAAATCATGGGGAGTACTTCTTAATCATTTCTACCAACTTAAAGCCCCAATTCGAATTACTTTTCTATAAAAAAATATCCTATTGGATAATTTAAAGAATCTCCATTACTAATCCTTTGTGTATCTTGGTCTTCCTAACCATCCACTTATTTTTTTTTGAATCTCTCATTAGGGTAATACCTCTATGGTAATAGTATAGAAAAAACCCATACAATTGATCTTTTAAACCCGCTTCAAGCCATGATGACTAATCAGCCAATCTTGGGGTAAACAGCCTTGACTGCTTATGTTTACTTTCACTTAATTCTTGTACATAGGAAATGAGATTGAATTCCTTTAACAGCAAATTTAGAAGCCGTTTTATTTCACTCATATAACTATCTGGTTTAATTCATCAACCTAATGATGAATAAAAAAATAGATATTCAAATCATTTAACTTTCTTCTTAGAAAGAAAAGAAATGGAGGAATTTTTATGTCTTACCGAATCACACGTAGAGATATTGATAATACACATAGAGTTAATGGTATTTCATAACTAATTGATTGAGCAGCAGCCCTTAATCCACCTAAAAAGGAATATTTATTATTTGATCCATAGCCTGACATAAGTAATCCAACGGGAGCAAGACTTGAAACGGCGATCCATAAAAAAACACCAATACTAAGATCAGCTAGAATAAAGCGATAGCTAAAAGGAATTATTGAATAACTTAGTAAAATGGATATGACTGCTATGGATGGACCAATACTGAATAAACGAGTATCTCCTCTAGACGGAAGAAGATTTTCTTTGAAAAGTAGTTTTGTACCATCTGCTAAAGCTTGAAGCATTCCCAAAGGACCTGCATATTCGGGTCCAATACGTTGCTGTATCTCTGCAGATATTTCTCTTTCTAACCAAACAATTACTAGTACACCCAGTGTGATTCCTAATACAAGAATGAAAATAGGGACAAGCATCCATACGAGCCCATAAACTTCTTTTAAGAATTCCAATCTGAAAAAAGAATGAATAGCTTCTATTTCTGTTATATCAATTATCATTTCAACGATCAACTTCTCCCATAATGATATCTATACTACCTAGTATCGTCATAATATCAGCCAATTTCATTCTTTTAACTAACTGCGGAAGAATTTGCAAGTTGATAAACCCCGGCGGTCGGATTTTCCATCTCCAAGGAAAAACACTCTGATCTCCGATCAGAAAAATTCCCAATTCTCCTTTTGGTGCTTCGACTCTTACATAAAGTTCTTGCTTGGATAATTCAAAAGTTGGAGAAGGTTTTTTACTAATAAATCGATATTCAAAATCATTCCATTCAGGGTCTTTTATTCTATCAAAGCGCCGGCTTTCTAAATTCTCATAGGGCCCCCCTGGAATTCCTTCCAGGGCCTGTTGGATAATTTTTATGGATTCTGTCATTTCGCCAATTCGTACTAAATAACGAGCTAATGAATCTCCTTCTTTTTGCCATTGAATCTCCCAATTAAATTCGTCATAACACTCATAACGATCAACTTTACGAAGATCCCATTGTATTCCGGAAGCTCGTAGCATTGGCCCCGATAAACCCCAATTTAATGCTTCTTCTCCGCCAATAATACCTACGCCTTCAACTCGTTCTAAAAAAATAGGATTTTGTGTAATAAGCTTTTGATATTCAGCAACCCCAGTTAAAAAATAATCGCAAAAATCTAAACATTTATCTATCCAGCCATGAGGTAGATCAGCAGTGACTCCTCCGATACGAAAATAATTATGCATCATGCGCATACCGGTAGCAGCTTCGAATAAGTCATATATCAATTCTCGTTCTCGCAAAATATAGAAAAAGGGGGTCTGTGCCCCAATATCTGCCATAAAAGGGCCAAGCCATAACAAATGGGAAGCGATACGACTTAACTCCAGCATAATAGCTCTAATATAGCTAGCCCTTTTAGGTACTTGAATATTGCCTAGCTGTTCAGGTCCGTTTACGGTTATTGCTTCTGTAAACATAGTAGCTAAATAATCCCAACGTGTTACATAAGGCAAATATTGTATAATTGTTCGATTTTCCGCAATTTTTTCCATTCCTCTATGTAAATAACCCAATATAGGTTCACAGTCAATAACATCTTCACCGTCGAGAGTAACGATTAGTCGAAGAACACCGTGCATTGATGGGTGGTGAGGGCCCATATTGACTATCATGAGGTCGTTTCTTGTAGTTGGTGTAATCATAAGTTTTTCCCGAGTCAGTCTTCCATGCATTGCTGAAAGTAAAAAGAAATTCATTAAAATTTAAACGACTAAGCTCATCAAGACTAAGCTCGTCAAATGATATCATGCTTCAAATTAACGAGTTTTTATTTCTCGAATATCCAACTCATCAATTAATTCTTTATAGCGTCCTCTATTTCTTTTTGACAAATAGGCTAGTAGTCGTTGACGTTTTCCCAAAATTTTTCGCAAACCTTTCTGAGATGAAAAGTCTTTTTTGTGCAATTCCAAATGTGAAGTAAGTCTCCTTATCTTAGTGGTGAAACTGAATACTTGAAATTCAACAGACCCTCTATTTTCTTTATTTTCTTTTTGAGAAATAATAGAAATTACTGAATTTTTTACCATAAAAAACTCTCCTTTCCCCTTGTACAGATATGGATTTTACCGATCAGTAATAAGTATAAGTAATAATAATGCCATTAATTTTGATGTGGTATATACAATAATTTAATCCAAATAACTCCTTTCTGAATTCAAACCAATCAATCGAATTGGAAATTGGATTTAGATACGAATAGAAAAAGATTGGTACATTTTTGCATCGAAGAATTTAGACCTAAAATTAAGAAGTTTCTATTGATTCATTTGGAAAACTAATTGAGATATTATTCATAATTCATTTCATATTGAATACTAGAATGAGATGTGAGACAAGAAAAGTACGTGATCTGTATATTTGTTTACTTTCATATACCCTATATTATATATAGATTAATATAGATTATATATAGGGTATATAGAAATAGGGTTTAGGGTATATATAGAAAAATTGTATTATTCACAGAATTTCAATCGCGGATACAGATGTATTCTTAACATACTGAAACGACTGCCATTATTGGTATCAAACCAATAACGATTCATACAAGCTAAATCTTCTAATCGATAATTAGGCCAAAGAAAGAACTTTAATTTCATTAATTGATTTTTCTCTCTATCAAGATAATTATTGTCATGTGAAACTCGGCTGCTGTTTTTTATGTTCTTTCTATTCCAAAATACTGGATTTCTATATGTATAATTTTCATTCTTTGAATTGAAACAAATTAGAATTCTCGCTTTTCTACGACGTTTAAACGAGAAAATCTTTTCTGGAACAAGTAAATCAAAATGATTTTTGTCTCTATTTTCATTTATTCTTTGATGTGGTGAAATTGTTTCATCCAAATTTGTCCTAGAAACATATCTTTGCTCTTGATATTTTTGATTAATTTGATGCTTACTCTTATGAAGCAACGAAATACCTACGGTTTGGTACATAATAAATTGTCCATCTTTTTTTCCAGACAAACGAAGTGGTTCTACAATCAATACCCCCCTCTTCATTAATTCTGAAAGAGTTAAATTACTTTGAATCGGCATTCTATCCAAATTTATTTCTCTCTTTTGAATGGAGGTTATAGTCATTTTTTTTGGATCTATCAGTCTAAGCAGAAGACAATATGCCTTGATATTATTGATCATTCTTTGATTTAAAGTTGTGCACCATTTCAATTGAAAAACCAAATAACGTTTCAGGAAGAAATCTAGTTCTGCTTCTCTATTGCTTTTGTATTGTTTTCTCTTTTTCCCCTTTTTTATGTCCAAGCTTGCATAATTATCTTCAATATCTTTTTGTTGTGAGAGAACGGATCCACGATCTCCTTGACTTATGGGTTCTTTTTCTTCTTGATTTCGATGCTTTTTATTCGAGGCTATCAACAAATTAATCTTTTTCTTTTCATTAATCTTTTTATTTTCACTACTATTTAAATTTAAAAGAAGTAATTTGCTTGGTATAAACCAAGGTTTTGTTTTATATGCCTTATAAAGTAACACAAATTCTGGGAAGAGCCAAAATTCCAGATTCGATATGGGGCGCTTTAGTATTTTTTCATTCATTCCCATCCAATCAAAAAATCCTTTGTGGGGGTTTGGTGAATTGGTTTCTGGAATCATAAGATAAAAAATATTTTTTTTAGAAATTATTTGAGAATTGTTAGTAGGAATTTGAGTATTTTGATTCCTATTGGTATCAATAATGATCCAGGTCTCAATATCGGCTTTTTGGCTAAGATAAAAATTGAAAAATTTCCAATCAAAGTTTTTTCTATCGGCCGATTTTTCCATATATGGAATATCAACGTGTCCTAGATCATTTTGAATAGGGATGTTCCTCAGTATATCAAAAAAGGCCTTTTTAGGCCTGTTATAAGTATAATAAATTTCTTGGTTCTTATTTTCTTGAAAGGGAAATCTATAAAAAAAACATTCCGTTTTATTATCATAATTAATAAATTTATATGATAAAAGATTATATCTATAATATTTTCGAAAATTACTTTTTTCATTGGATAATAAATATACTTCCGATTTTTTTTTGGAACCAACCAATTGGTCTTTTTCATATGAATGCCGTTTGCTTAAATTTTCCTTTTTAACTATACAACGCTGGCGAACTCTATTTCGCCATTTTTCTGGTATTAATCTAGACCATCCGATCTGAGATAAATGGTATTGATAATGTCCTTTTAACCAGTTTTTCCATTGATTCGTTTCATAGCTTGGAAGTTTTTTATTTGCTAATTTCGAATGAATCATTCCTTGTCTTTCAAAAGAATCCTTTATTTTAGACTTCAGAAAAGGGGGGATTCTTTGATATTGAACAACAGATCTTACCGAGTTCCTAATTTGAATTTGTGATAATTTGTAAAATACATATGCTTGTGACACGTAGGATAAGTCATAAAAAATACGTGAATTTTCTTTAATATTACTAATATTATCAAATGGCTTTTTTATAGTCGAAATAAATGTAATTGGAGTTTTCTTTTTTTTATTAATTCTTTCTTGTTTTCTTTCATTATTGTAAATCGATTTATCAATAATTTTTTTTGTTACTTTAAGAAAAAGTTTTGTATTTATTCTGGGAATATTAATGATAGATAAAAATAGATCTGTGTAGATTTTTTCAATGAAAATTTTAAAAAAAGGGGGGAATTTATAGATTAATCGAGCATTTCTTCTTTTTAATATTTGCCATTTTTCGAATCTTTTAGCATTAGAATTTGTTTTGTTAGGACTAAGATTATTTATTCTTGGAGTTACTTTTTTTTTCTCTTTTGAGATTCTTTTTATTTGATTTCGAATTTTACTTGTTCTATCAGCGAGATCCTTCGTTTTTTTTTCCGTCAATGAATAATTTGACGAACTCGGAGATGCAATTTGATTAAATGATTCGTGAATTATCTGATTGCTTATCATGGAATCTTTTTCTTCTTTAATTTCGCT